AGTCCAGTTTGAACCCGTCCCAGCAACGAACACCTTCCTACTGCAAGGTGAGGCTCTGCCCTTACCCTAGAATCCACTCCGGGTCGGAGGAACAGCTAGTCCAACTTCTTGAGCAGCCGAGATATTGAACAACGAACATTTGATTGAATTCCTTGCCTCACCCTGAGATGAGAGGGAAGGTCGATTTGACTCGAATCCTGGACCTGATCTTTAATCCTACACCGGTTAATGATGCGATGGGATAAGTTTGTCTTTTTTTTTTCTTTTTTCATCAATGCTGGCCCAGTCGAGGCTCGTCCATGCCCAATCCCAATGGACAAACCTTCGATTTGCCCCTAGCTCTATAATCAACCCTCCCCAGTCCCTGAAAGCAAGCCCTCCCGGGGGCCTAGCCCTCTTTCTCAACTCGAGTCTTAAGTTCAGCGGCTTTCATCGTTGACGAACACCTGCGCTAATAAGACAAAGAAATGGGGAGTCTACGCCTTGAATGAATCAGTAACAACGGATTAGTGGAATGAGGGATCAAGAGACGGATAGGGGGGGGAATGGCCTATCAATCATTGGTGGGCCTTCCCTTGAACCAGTCACGGAGCTCTCAACTGAGTTGTTTAGGTTCTTGAATTCCATCTCTAGTTGGGGGTTTCGGTTCGAAGGTTATAAAATGTGGTGCGGGTTCATCTCTCTCGACCAGTTCAGGTTCAAGGGAGGGTGATCGAGGGGACCCAGACTTTAGATCTCTTCTCTATGGCGGGAGGTTTCTTTCGTATCAAGAGTGTGTTGGGGGGGCCAGGGAAGACGGATTGGATCGAGAGGCGATGCTTATGCCTCTTCTTTATCGATAGGATTCCCATCATTTGAAGTCTCCGGCGAAGGAGACAAGGGCGAGGCACCGAAGATGTTCTATCCTCAACCTCCATCCGTCATTAATAATCTCAATTCGCTTTTCCTATTCACTAGTACACTGTGCGCTACAACTAGCAGCCCCTTTACTAGTAAGGGAAAACGCTAGCGCGCTAGCTAGCTACTTATAGTTATAGCCCCTACTGAACTGAATTTATGGGATATTTGAAGAAGCCTGCTGAAAAACAGAAGCGCGCTAGCGCGCAACGGCTGATGAAAAGCCAGCAACTTGTTAGGAGTAGGTTTTAGCTTGCCCCTTTCTTCTTATTAGTAAGATAGGTTTGGAACCCTATACAAGGGGCTGCTTGCTGCTCACCCCTCTCTCTAAAGGGGCTTATGCACTCCACTCGCTGTCTACTAAACGACGAAGCCAGGAGCGGAAGGAGGGACTTGAACCCTCAACCTCAGCCTTGGCAAGGCTATGCTCTACCATTAAGCTATTTCCGCCAGCTACGGTAGTGGCGAAGCACTACTGAGCAATTCACGTATCACTTGAGATGGACGACTTCTGTTTTTCCGCCGGACCACAGTCTTGACCTCCGATCGAGCTACGAACACGAGTAGGTAGGCGGCTAGGGGGGCGGCTGGGCTGCCTTTTCAATCAATCTCCGGCCGCTCAGTGCCGCTATTGGTGCGAGTTGTAAGGAGTCTTGGTCTCGAGTCAAGCTGGGGCGTCATTTCATTCTCGTAACGGGAATGAGTGCACCGCAAGACCAGACAAGTTGCTCCCTCGCCTCCCTTTATCTTAGTAGGGGGCGGCATCTGTCTTTTAAGTTAAGTCATTTCCTAAGACGGCTCCTCTTATTCTACGATAATCCAAACAGCAGCTCCACGAGTCTGCTCGGAACCGGTCGATTCCTGAGCCATTCGTTCTCCCGGCCTTTGCCAGCCACTAGAGCAAGTAAGAGAACCTACAGTGAATGAACTTAAAGAACCGCAGATTTTGACCGGATTGTACACCTTTGTGTCTGGCTATGTATATGGATGTGCATAAAGAAGGGACGGGGCATCTCTCTCCTTTTTTGGGGGAAGAGAGAGGGAAGAAGCTGCAGCGGCACCTCACGAACTTCTTACTGGGGCAGTACTATAGGCATTTTCGTGGATGCACGTGTTTTGTTAATATTCCTGCGCAGTTAAGAGAGAAATTGTCCCCAAGGCCCCCTTCCTCTTGTTAGGGTCGATTGTTTGGCTTGAGCTTGAGTGGTTGTGCTAAGTCTTCCTTGGCGCAGTAAATGTGTCGAGTTGGCGGAAAGGTACTATCAAAAGTGGTTCGAAATCCCTATGGAGATCGGCCTAAGGGAGTGGGGGGTGCTTACCTCAATGGACTGCATCCTCGGTAAAGGACAGAAAGAACTCTTGGATTTTGGGTAAGATAAAGTCTGGATCACCCTTTCATCGAAATAATGGGGAGATTTTCTACTTAGTTTTATGGGAAAAAAAGCTTTATGCTATCTGGAACGGGGAGTAATCCATCGTCTCCGAGTAGACTCTGGCCTTTTCAACCAACATTCCTAGAATGGGCCTCGGGGCTTATTCAGCCAGTGTTCTGTTACTTCTATTTTTCTCGTTTTGTCTTCCCGAAAGGAGGATCCAGACTTCAATAGTTTTCCATGGCTTTCTGGGAGAATCGGTATACTCTACCATCCAATCCGGAATCTAACTATTGTAAAGCTGCGGCAACCCTTACGGGTTTGCTCACGTTTGCGTATAGTTATTGCCGCAAGGTGATTTCGCACGCTTGGACATCGGATGATGATGTAATGGTAACCATTGCCCTCGGGCGTCTCGCCTTTAAAAGAGGGAGCAGGAAAAGAACGGGTCTTTGCTATACCCAATGCCCTTAAACAAGCATTGTTGCGCCCAGCCCATGATTGGTGTATGAAGGTCTTACGTATGTTGCCATGTGATGGAACATACAACCAACAGAAACCATTAAAGCGGCTTCGTAACGTCCTCTTGTTGCGGAGTTATGCTTTGTCTTCTGCCACGGATCGCTTTCCGTTGGCGGTGCAGGGTTTCTTAGTAGAAGCTTTGTTTAATCTTACTACAGCTTTCGCGTGGGTCCGTTCGGGTCTTGGGACTAATGTTTTTCAAGCACCGACGACAAGGGACGGGCGCGTGGCCTAAGCTTGTCCGTTTTGCAACGGGACAGCAAAGAGGTTCTCTTTCTTCTTGGCCTCTGTTTGCGCTTTGCCATAACTTTCTCGTGTGGTACTGTGCAGACAAAGTGCACCCTGGTAGAAAGAAAGTACGCTCTCCCCCTTACTCTTTTAGGGGATGATATCGTCCTTGGGGATCCTAAGGTGGCAGACCTCTACATGAGCGTCATGACCGAGCTCGGAGTCAAAATATCTGCACCAGGATTGGTGGTCTTGAATTTTCGAAGAAATTCTTTATTAAAGATCGCAATTTGTCTCCAATCAGCGTGAAAATGCTTCGATCTGCGAGACAGGCCGTGGCTTGGATTCAAGTTTGCAAGAGTGTTGGGGTTCCGGATTTACGCACCACCTTAAGGTTAAGGGGCGCGGGATATCGACGTTATTCTAGTCGACCTGAGCATATTAATCCTAACTACAATCGGCACTGGTTCCGACATGTGTTAGTAGCGTATTCACCGGGTGATATTACCCCCTTGCCATTTAGGCTGTGGCTTGGGTTCCCTTCAGGTTTCCTTGTCACTCTCTATCAATTGGAAATGGTAAGGCAGATGCTCCTTGAGTCCTGCTCTCCCGATTGGGACTTCATGCAACGATTGGCATCAGATCTCAATAAAAAGTTAGATGAGGACGCAGTGCTTCTCACTGAGAAGTTGGAACTCAGATACTGGGTTCGCTCAACTGTTTAGTATTTACAGTGGTATACCAAAGCGTCAGTAGACTTTTCTATAACAGTCGTTACCCGCTTTTGTATCGCAAAAAAAAACCAATTATCAAAATTTGTGAAGTATGGTCGAATGTTCCGGTGTTATGATTTAATACGAACACAACGGGCCCTATCCCTCTAGGGGAACTCCGGGTTTCCAATCGGTTCGACTTGCAAACTATGGTGAAAATCTTGTCTAACCATTGACAATCTTTCCCTACTTCACGAAACCAACCAGTTGTATTATATTAGGCTTGAAACTACTCAGACTGTGGTTGCAGAGAGGAACTCACAAGGACAGGGGTCTGGTCTTTAGGCTCGCCTGCAATAGTACTTCTAAACTACACTCGCTGCCTACACTGGAAAGGGACAGACGCTACGGAACTACGTACAGAGAGCAGTGAGCGACAGCATTAACGGAGTTAGGGAGTTCCTTAATTATACCGAAGCAGCCCACAAGTTGTATTATCTCTTCTAGTCAAAAGACTCTCGAAACCGTATTAAGAACGACAAGCCATGAATCAGTCGGTCGGTGAGGAGCAACTCCTATATCCCCGTCCAACTCCCCGAGAGTACGCCTCCCCGGCAGAGAGATTAGACCACACAGCTTAAGACGAGACTGGGCTTGCCCTGCTACGAGACTAGACTGGAACGGGAGGCAGCGAGCGGAGTCAGGTTCTGATGACGAAGACCCGGAAGAGAGTAGCCAATTCATTAGATGGTGAGTGCAAAAAGCCACCTTTCTTTTCTGTTTAGCATGTGATTGCATTGAAGTCGCCGATCAGCATCCATGGTCCTTGCCATTGGTTTGTCACTTGCCGAAGTGCATTCCTAAGTATACGTCTTAGGAATGCTTGAGCATAGCCGTATACGGTCGAGAGAAGCCATGTCGAACTCGAAGCTTTTTCTATTATATTACAGACATATGGATTACACGAGATGATTCTAATAGGATCTCCACTTCGCAATTTGCTACATTCCATAGAACCAATATACCCCGGGCATCCATCCAATGCATTCTTTTCGAGACAGTACGGTCGAGTTCGAGTGCGTATTTAAAGTCAAGTGCGAGATTGGCATCCGAAGGCCCAATGAGCGTAGAAAGAGAGGTTCGAGGACCTGCTTCGCCGGACAACCTATCGGTGTAAGCCCTAATCTCTCTCTTGCTTAAAGTGAGTGCTCGAAGCGCTGTTCTTGTTCGTAAGGGGAGGAATACGTTTTGAAGGACGTATCTTTCATCTCGCTAATAATATAATATCTGAAGAGAGCTAAAAGCAAAGAGCTCACACCGACATGGGAACAGAGCTTCAAGCAAGATGTTCAGTAACAGATGCTGACAGCAAGCATTCCCCATAAAGAAAAGAAGGCAAACACCCGGAAGTCTCCCCTGTCTTTCTCTTACCTAGATATGGAAAAAGACTTCAAACAAGTAGCTCGTGGAACATCTCCCACTTGCCCTGCTTTTCTCAATCTTCTATCTCGGACTACGTCATGATCAGGCAGCCACGCAATGTATTTCACTCCTAGCGGTAGGAAGAGAGGAGAGGTTCAGCGCAACATGTCCACAGGTTTCTCCCTTGTCTCGACCTCAACCTGAGATTTGTCTTTGATAAGCACTGGAAGATATCTAAAAGCAAACATTCCATTGATTGAGCACCCATTTCTGTGTTTGATGATGATCCAACCTGCTATCTCAATGCATGGGATTTCATTGGGGATACAATAACATAGTAAGTAGTGAGACCTTAATGGCCTAGTACGATCAGACAGAAGCAGAATCATAGTCTTTTTCCAGGGATTGGTCATTCATGAGCCTTCCTTTCTTTACGAGATCAGGCCAAAAGAAAGAGTCGCACTAGCTGAGCAAAGTCAGGTTGCACATTGAGAGGCCTCCCCAGCTTTTAGTAGCACCACCTGTGAAGAGTCAGATTCCGAAGCAGTGGGAATAGCTTTTTCAAAGCTTTCGTGTGGTGGGTTTTGTCCCTAATGAGATGGGAAAGCAGCAAGCCAAACATCGTACTCTTCGGAGGGACCGTCTCATGTCAAATTCATAGCTAAGCTGACCATCTATCTGCCCTAAAAGCAAGAGCTTGGAAAACGGGTGCCAGCAGTTCGGTTGAAACTCTACATTAGGTAGTCAGTGAATACTTGGGCTTTTGGCCACCGATGAAAGGAAGATTCCCAGTCATTTAATGAAAAAAGAAATTGAGAAAGAAAAAGCCCATGCTTTGGTGTAGCACCGGTTCCGGCTACTCTTTCTAGATGTTATTTCCGATATCCTGGACTCAAGAAAGGAATTCACAAATGACTGAGCGACTATATCATGAGAATATTCCACTGCTGAACGGCGAGAACTTGGCTAAGCCCATTGAGAACAGCTTACTTACTATACTATAGTCTAATAATTCCATCGTATACCTAGGAAGTCTCGAGGCAAAAGAATGAAAGTGGGAATCGGCATAGGGCGCTGTAAAGGCAATTCTTTAAAAGAGAAAGGTGAAGTCCTCCGTCGGTGTTCACCTCCGAGAAGTGGTTTGGGACGGGCTTTGAAGAAGCTTTGGATGTACAAGAGACAAATGGGCATGCAACTTTCCTAGTCTCATCTTTGGGGCGAAGTCAGCTGCTTAACCTTACCAATATAAGTTACGGTAGGTGTGACTAATCACTAATCCAATCTCCATAACTAAATTCCACATCCTGACATTCCAACATGTGACTCGCTGCCCGAAAAGCTCTTGTTTTTATGCTAGCAGGGGTAGTTCGGGTGGGTCAGAAAAAGAGTCCAAGAAGACTAATTGAGAATGGGCCCATGGACCAAGATCTCGATCCAGCCCAGAGTAAGGCAGGGAAAACCAATCTAAGAAGGGAAATCCGGATTCCAGGGCAAATTCCTGTGATTCTTGGTTAGCTGACTAAGGGCGGATGGGGCGAAGCGCTCACCCAATAACAAGAATGTAATCCCAACCCAACTAAACAATTTAGACTAGAAGCTTTGGCCATATTTACTGAGTGCAAAGGAGGGGAGGGACTTTCACCGCTAGCCGGGGTTGTGGATGAGAGGAAGTTACCCACTAATTATAGGGCTCTTCTGCGCGGGCTTGACTCCTTTACTCGAATATCCGCTAGTCGGTTATATCTAATGAGCGGGAATAAGGGGGAAGCATGCATATTCACCATTCTTCAACCGGTGTGCTGGCATAGTGGATTGAAAGGACAGCCGAGCAATCTTCTGACCCAGAATAATAAATTTGGGCGGTACGGATCATGTGGCGGAAGGATCAACCAAGCTTGCCCTCGAGCGGTGGGAATTAGGTACAAACCCGAGAATTCCCCCGCGCCCTCTGATGTAAATCCCGTTCTGGGGTGGTTCTGTTTCAGTAGTGGGGGTCGGCTTCATTATGCACGAGCACCTGCCAACCTGAGTGGCGTAGTGGACTAAGCTTGGGCCTGTCCACGGGGAAGCGTTTTGGAAAACGTTGGAACTCTTTTGTCAAAAACAAGAAGCATTTTAGGTGACATTTCTTACATACTACAACGAAGAACACCACTTCGTGGTAGTAAGGGGTTCGCAAGCGCCTCTTCCTCCCGTTATACAACAAACACGAAACGGTCTGCCAGCGGAACTACTTACTTCACAGCGATCGATTAGGCGGAACTGCTGAAGCTGGTTGTGCAAAGTTTGTTCATCACACAGGCATGATAGTACTCAACTGCGGAAAACTAGTAAGGATTGTGCCTGCCATCAAATTAGTGCCGCATGGCGGGATTACTCTACACTCTATAAATAGAAGCTCGATAAGCCTTCGTGCTCTACAAGAAAATAAAAGCATTTTTTGATTAGCGCGGAACTATGGCTATTGCAGAAAGGCTCGCTCAAGTTGGAGAGGAAATCTAGCACGTAGAGAACGACCTGCGCGAACGCCGGAGACTCTTAACAGCCTTTTGGAGACACCTGCGCCCGGCGAACCCTGCCGTCGTAGGAGACCGCATGCGCCCCTAACTGTAAGGGGACCAGAGAATAAGGGGCCTCGAGAGGAGACTGATTCAATAAAGAAGCCTATATCTGCCGACCCTACTTCACTTCCTTATAGTGCCTTGCCATTATTATATCTTTCTCAAGCTTTGAAGAATGCGTCATTCCAGGGAGAAAGCTTATTAGAGCATTGAATGGACCTCTAGTACCTGAGTCCAGGAAATCCATGCTAAATTAAAGTAAGTGGTCATAAGCTTTTTCAAAGTCTAGTTTGCACACGATCTAAGGAAGGCCTGCTCTTGATTTGGAATCTATGCACTCGTTAGCAATTAAAACACCATAAAGTCTCTGCCCCCCCTTTCACAAAGGCAGCCTTTGTAAGAGAAAAGACTGAGTCCAAGACTTCTCTGATTCTCGAAGCAAATGTTTTTGCAATAGTTTTCTAAATGCTACCCGCCAAGCTTATCGGCCTATAGTCTCTGATCTCCTCTGCCCCCTCTTGGGGATCAAGGTGAGAAAAGTGCTATTAGAAATTCAATCCAGAGGGGCCTCCTCTTGGAATTTCTTGCCTTGATGACTTCCATAGAATCTTTCCCCATGACCCTCAACACTTCTTATAGAATGCTAATGAGAAGCCGTCTTGACCGGGAACTTTATCGTCTTCTAGGTCACCAATGGCCTTCAAAATATCCTCCTCCCATCTAGTAAATTTATGATATTCCGCCTTCAAGGACACCCTCCTCTGACAGTTATCAGAAGAGATGAGCCTCTCTCCTCCGCTTTCTCTATGGAAGCGATCTCTTCGCTAATGGTCCCCTTAAGGACCACCTTCCCGAATTCCTTTATATTCAATTGCCTAATAGACTCTTTGAGAGCCTTTTACTTTTTTCGAAACACTAGCCCCCCTCATCATAATGAAACTAATTCCACTAATCTGATACCTTACCCACGAAATTGGGTGCTTCCAGATTTTCGATCCTTAAGGGAACAAGGCGATGAGATATGCTCCACAATCAAGAAGTAGAGGAACATGATCTGATGCGGGCCTGGGAATTGCCAACTGGATATGTAAGAGAAGCGGTTCTCCCAACTACTCGAAACAAGGAAATGATAAACTTTGCACATGGTTGGATTATCCCAATTGTTGGCCCAATTATACATAGCACCCCCCAGAGGAAGATCCTACAGTAAGTGCCTACCCTCCCCGAAGTCCCTCATATTCCTATTTAGACTACATCCCTCTTTCTTCTAATGGGAGAACCTGATCTCATTGAAATATTGCCCAACACAGCATGGGAGATTCAAAAGGCTATGAACATAATAAAGTTCCTAAAAAAATGGACAGCGGAAGTCTCTTACTGTGGGCCCATACATTCCGGTGGAAACCCAATAAAAAAAAATAGTCATCGCTGCAAAGGAGGGAATGGAAATGCTTCCTCCAAAGTCTCCTCCACCACAAGAGCCCATTTTTCTCATGTAATAACTACTAAACCGGCTGACCCTATTGTTCACAAGACCAAACAAAGGTTTCTTCTTCTGCTTCTTAGTTTGAGTCTGCTCCTATCTTCCTTTAGGACTCCCTCATTCCTTATAACTAAGCCAATCTCGAAATGCTATACCATATGTTTAGCCGCTGCACTCGTCAAAAGAACAGTCGTACCAACTAAGAATGCCATTCCATGAGGAGATTTGTACTCAGGATGCCCCAGTCAAACTGAACTACTTTCGACGGGTGCTTCTCTTTATTCCTTCACACTACCCAATCCGAACGGCAATTCTAACCTAGGGTGCCTGTAGCAGCATTGAGGGATCTCCTAAATCCTCCGACATCGATACCAGAGGTGATTACATATAGGATTACTAATAAGCTCCGGAACTGGTATTTGATTAAGCTCGGGAAGGGAAGCCTTAAAAATGCCACACCCGATACACAAAAACGGTAAGAGTCATTGAAGAATATCAGACAAAGGTAGACCGCTATGGCTAGACGAAGATGCAAAACTAGGAGATAACTGCAAATCACGACACTTAACTAAACCCCGCGCCCTTCCATTTTTGATATAGGCTCGTTCCCTGAAAATATGACCTAAACCCTTTTTCGGGAGACCGAATAAAATAGGGCCCTTGACTGCCCTTGGGAGGCTGAAAGAAGACCATAAAGGCTATTGGTCCCCATCAAACCCTTGACGATCTGAATGGGTTTGCTCCCATTCCCGCGGATGAGTCTATTTTCATCAAGTGCTGTTCGAGCTCCATTTCTTTTTC